TGGACCAATACATGATTTTCTTTTAGTTTTTTTGGGATTGGGTCTTATAGTGGGAAGTCTAGGAGTGGTATTACTTATGAATCCTATTTTTTCTGCCTTTTCGTTGGGATTGGTTCTTGTTTGTACATCCTTATTCCATATTCCATCGAACTCCCATTTTGTAGCTGCTGCACAGCTTCTTATTTATGTGGGAGCAATAAATGTATTAATTGTATTTGCCGTGATGTTTATGAATGGTTCAGAATATTACAAGGATTTCTATCTTTGGACTGTTGGAGATGGAGTCACTTCACTGGTTTGTACAAGTATTTTTTTTTCATTAATTACTACTATCCCAGATACGTCATGGTACGGTATTATTTGGACTACAAGGTCAAACCAGATTATAGAGCAGGACTTGATAAATAATGGTCAACAAATTGGGATTCATTTATCAACAGATTTTTTTCTTCCATTTGAACTTATTTCGATAATTCTTTTAGTTGCCTTGATAGGTGCAATTACTATGGCTCGTCAGTACTAAATGAGTACTCAATATTTCGAAAATAATAAAAAATAATAGTTTTTTATTATTTATTAATTAKCATTATTACTTGCGTGCTTTTTGAATTCGATTTTAGTCAATTAAATCAGTTGAATTATTGTTCATATTGAAATGAATCAAGATTGATGAGGAGTTGTTCAATGATGCTCGAACATGTACTTGTTTTGAGTGCCTATTTATTATCCATCGGCATCTATGGATTAATTACAAGTCGAAATATGGTTCGAGCGCTTATGTGTCTTGAGCTTATACTGAATGCAGTTAATATAAATTTCGTAACATTTTCGGATTTTTTTGATAGTCGCCAATTAAAAGGAGACATTTTCTCGATTTTTGTTATAGCAATTGCAGCCGCTGAAGCAGCTATTGGATTAGCTATTGTTTCATCAATTCATCGTAACAGAAAATCAACTCGTATCAATCAATCGAATTTATTGAATAAATAGGGGTATACATATAAATAAAAATATCAAATATCTGTCAATAAAAGGGTATGTGCAGCATATAGTGCTATTTGATAAAATGTAATAAATCAAAGTATCTTGGCTTTATTTCATGAGCAAATCCAGAAGTAGATTGATTCTGGTAAATCTACTAAATCATTGATTCATCTGGTGTCTACAATATATAATTCATTTACTACTTTACTAGATCGAAATTTTATGATGTTAAAAAAAAAAAATTATAGATCCAATGTCACATTCAGTAAAGATTTATGATACATGTATAGGGTGTACTCAATGTGTACGAGCCTGCCCCACGGATGTATTAGAGATGATACCCTGGGACGGGTGTAAAGCTAAACAAATTGCTTCTGCTCCAAGAACAGAAGACTGTGTAGGTTGTAAAAGGTGTGAATCTGCTTGTCCAACCGATTTCTTAAGTGTCCGGGTTTATTTATGGCACGAGACAACTCGTAGCATGGGTCTAGCTTATTGATACGTTCGAGAAAATTCCACTTGAATCCATCATTTTTCTCTTTACCGACAAAACCCGTACTCGTCTCGAGTACGGGTTTTCGGATACCGACAAAACCCGTACTCGTCTCGAGTACGGGTTTTCGGATCAAAGTAAAAGTAAGTGTATCTTGTTTTTACCACGAATGATTTTCCTTGGTTAACTATAATTGTCGTTTTTCCGATATTCGCGGGTACTTTCATTTTCTTTTTACCTCATAGAGGAAATAAGGTTATTAGGTGGTATACTATTTGTATATGCCTATTAGAATTACTTCTAACGGCCTATGTATTCTGTTATCATTTCCAATTGGATGATCAATTAATCCAATTGGAACAAGATTTTAAATGGATTCATTTTTTTGATTTTCATTGGAGACTGGGAATTGATGGGCTTTCCATAGGACCTATTTTACTCACGGGATTCATCACTACTTTAGCTACTTTAGCGGCTTGGCCAGTTACTCGAGATTCAAAAGTGTTCCATTTCCTTATGTTAGCAATGTACAGTGGTCAAATAGGATCATTTTCTTCTCGAGATCTTTTACTTTTTTTTATTATGTGGGAGTTAGAATTAATTCCTGTATACCTACTTCTATCCATGTGGGGAGGTAAGAAACGTTTGTACTCAGCTACAAAGTTTATTTTGTACACCGCGGGAGGTTCCATTTTCCTCTTAATGGGAGTTCTAGGTATGAGTTTATATGGTTCCAATGAACCAACATTAAATTTTGAAACATCAGCCAATCAGCCCTATCCTATGGCATTGGAAATACTATTCTATTTTGGATTTCTTATTGCTTATGCTATCAAATTACCTATTATACCCCTACATACATGGTTACCAGATACCCATGGGGAAGCCCATTACAGTACATGTATGCTTTTAGCTGGAATCTTATTAAAAATGGGAGCATATGGATTGGTTCGTATCAATATGGAATTATTACCCCATGCTCATTCTATATTTTCTCCCTGGTTGATGATAGTAGGTGCAATTCAAATAATCTATGCAGCTTCAGCATCTCCTGGTCAGCGCAATTTAAAAAAGAGAATTGCCTATTCCTCTGTATCTCATATGGGTTTCATAATAATAGGAATTAGTTCCATAACTGATACAGGACTGAATGGGGCCCTTTTACAAATGATCTCTCATGGATTTATCGGTGCTGCACTTTTTTTCTTGGCAGGAACGAGTTATGATAGAACTCGTCTTGTTTATCTCGATGAAATGGGAGGAATAACTATACCGATGCCAAAAATTTTTACAATGTTCAGTAGCTTTTCGCTAGCTTCTCTTGCATTGCCTGGAATGAGTGGTTTTGTTGCAGAATTGGTAGTCTTTTTTGGACTAATTACGAGCCAAAAATTTCTTTTAATGCCAAAAATACTAATCACTTTTGTAACCGCAATTGGAATGATATTAACTCCTATTTATTCATTATCTATGTTACGTCAGATGTTCTATGGATACAAGCAATTTAATTCTCCAAATTCTCATTTTTTGGATTCTGGTCCGCGAGAATTATTTATTTCAATCTGTATCTTTCTACCCGTAATAGGTATTGGTATTTACCCGGATTTCGTTCTCTCACTATCAATTGACAAGGTAGAAGCTATTATATCTAATTATTTTTATAAATAGTTTTTTATATTTTATAAATATAAAATAAATATAAAAATTTTTGTAGTTATATAAAATAAATATAAAAATTTTTGTAGTTTTTGAAAATCCTTTGAATCAAGTCAAGTAATGATATGATTCAAATGATTTTCAAAAACTACAAAAATTTAAGCTATGCTTATGGTATTTCTATGTTATGTGTTGTATATTCTATTCATAACTGCTTTTATTCAATTAAATGTTAATGCGAACGAACCATAACTATGCAGCCCTATTCCTAATAGATTTACTCCAAAATAGCATATCCAAATTATAAAAAATCCTATAGAAGCCACAATTGCAGAATTTGAGCCTTGAAAATTTTCATTTGTTCTAGTATGTAAATAAATTGCGAATATTGTCCAAGTAATAAATGCCCAAGTTTCTTTTGGGTCCCAATTCCAATAGGATCCCCACGCTTCATTAGCCCATACTGCTCCCGAAAGAATACCTATGGTTAAAAATAGAAAGCCGAGACTAATGACACGAGAACTCCAACAATCCAATTGCTGAATTAATTGATGCCTGTGATAATTTCTAAACGGAAAAAAATAATTGTTAACATGGCTTATTTCATTCACGTATTGAATTTCGCCAAATAAAAAAGTATTTTTCTTTTTTCTAAATGTAATGACTAGAAGAGCCACTGATAATAATGATCCGCAGAGAAGAGATGCATAGCTCAATACCATCATACTTACGTGCATCATTAACCACTGTGATTGTAGAGCAGGTATTAATATTGTGGATTGATGCATTTCGGTTAAAAGACCTGAAGTGGCAAATCCTTGAGTAAAAATAGCACTGGGTGCAGTTATTGCACTTAGATTATTTTTATGTTTCCTAAAAAAAGGAAGCATATGAATAATGGATAAACTCCATGAAAGGAACATTAATGATTCATATAAATCACTTAAGGGTAAATGCTCCGAATAAATCCAACGAATAACTAATAATCCTGTTATACATAAAAAAGCGGCTACCATTCCTTTTTCAGACGAATCATATAATCCTACGATTTCGTGGACTAATAAGTTAATCAAATAAATCGTGAGTATAATTGAAACAATCGACAAAGAGATGTGAGTTAATATATGTTCTAAAGTAAAAAATATCATAAAAAAGTCCTAAAAAGGATATCCTCCAACAATGGAAATCTGGAATTAGATTCTATCCATTATAGGAATTATTATAGTATTTAATTTACTAGTATTTCTTTTTTAGAAAAATGCCGCCACTCGGACTCGAACCGAGATGCTCTAGCACTGCTTCCTAAGAGCAGCGTGTCTACCGATTTCACCATAGCGGCTTGCTCAAAATCATAATAGCTCATTCATTTTGAATCGTCGAGATTGGAGGAGACAATTCAATGCAATATTGATTTTATTTTTCAGGAAAATTCAAAATATCCTTTAATTTACTATTTAAACGTTCAATAATCATTATCTTACTTACTTGTAGTGTGGAGTGGGGCAATTGTTGTTAGTTTTAAAACCGCACGACAAACTATTCAGTGCGGTTTAAGTCTTTTCATATCTTGATTTTTTTTTGCTCCGTTCTAAATATATATATRTTCTAAATATATATATATAAGAGCTGGTGAATCGGAAACAATTTAACAATAAAAATTTTATTTTTTATGGAACATATGTATCAATATGCGTGGATCATACCTTTCGTCCCCCTTCCGGTTCCTATAGCAATAGGGGTAGGCCTTTTACTTGCTCCGACGGCAACAAAAAATATTCGTCGTATATGGGCTTTTCCTAGTGTTTTATTACTGAGTATCATTATGATTTTTTCCGCCAATCTGTCTATTCAGCAAATAAATGGCAGTCCAGTCTACCAATATGTATGGTCTTGGACCCTAAATAATGATTTTTCTCTAGATTTAGGCCACTTAATAGATCCGCTTACTTCCATTATGTTAATATTAATTACTACTGTTGGAATAATGGTTCTTATTTATAGTGACAATTATATGTCTCACGACCAAGGCTATTTGAAATTTTTTGCTTATATGAGTTTTTTTAACGCGTCCATGCTGGGATTAGTTACTAGTTCAAATTTGATACAAATTTATATTTTTTGGGAATTAGTTGGAATGTGTTCGTATCTATTAATAGGTTTTTGGTTCACACGACCCCTTGTGGCAACTGCTTGCCAAAAAGCGTTTGTAACTAATCGTGTAGGGGATTTTTGTTTATTTTTAGGAATCTTAGGTCTTTATTGGATAACGGGGAGTTTTGAATTTCGTGATTTGTTTGAAATAGCCAATAATTTTATTGATAATAATGGGGGCAATTCTTTATTTCTTACTTTGTGTGCTTCCCTATTATTTGTGGGTGCGATTGCTAAGTCTGCTCAATTCCCTCTTCATGTATGGTTACCTGATGCCATGGAAGGCCCTACTCCTATTTCGGCTCTTATACATGCTGCTACTATGGTAGCAGCAGGAATTTTTCTTGTAGCTCGACTTTTTCCTCTTTTTACAGTCATACCTTACATAATGAATATAATTTCTTTGGCAGGTATAATAACAATACTATTAGGAGCTACTTTAGCTCTTGCTCAAAGAGACATTAAAAGAAGTCTAGCCTATTCGACAATGTCGCAATTGGGCTATATTATGTTAGCTTTAGGTATGGGATCCTATCGAGCTGCTTTATTTCATTTGATCACTCATGCTTATTCAAAAGCATTATTGTTTTTAGGATCTGGATCTATTATTCATTCAATGGAAACTATTGTTGGGTATTCCCCAGATAAAAGCCAGAATATGGTTCTTATGGGTGGTTTAACAAAATATGTCCCAATTACAAAAATTTCATTTTTATTAGGCACGCTTTCTCTTTGTGGTATTCCACCTCTTGCTTGTTTTTGGTCCAAAGACGAAATTCTTAATGATAGTTGGTTGTATTCACCTATTTTTGCAGTAATAGCTTGTTTCACAGCAGGATTAACTGCATTTTATATGTTTCGGATGTATTTACTTACTTTTGAAGGTCATTTAAACATTAATTGTAAAAATTATAGCGGCCAAAAAAATAATGTGTTCTATTCAATATCTATCTGGGGCAAAAAAGGACAAAAAGTGATAAAAAATCATTTGATTTTATCAACAATGAATCATAATCAAAGAATTTATTTTTTTTCGAAAAAAGCATATCCTATTGTTGGTAATGTAGTAACCAATATGATTGGGCCTCTTATTACTATTAATATTAATAATTTTTCCAATAAAAAAATTTCCACATATCCTTATGAATCGGACAATACTATGTTATTACCACTTATTATATTGGTCTTATTTACTTTGTTTGTTGGATCCATAGGAATTCCTTTTGGTCAAGGAATAACTCATTTAGATATATTATCTAGATGGTTAACTCCCTCAATAAACTTTTTACATTCAAATTATGATTTTGATTGGGATGAGTTTGTTATAAATGCTATTTTTTCAGTTAGTATAGCATATTTCGGAATATTTATAGCATTTCTTTTCTATGGACCTGCTTATTCATATTTTAATAATTTGAACTTAATAAATTTATCTGTTCAAATGGGTCCTAGGAGAATTATCTGGGACAAAATAATATATATTATATATAATTGGTCATATAATCGTGGTTATATAGACACTGTTTATACAAAAACCTTAACTACAGGTATAAGAGGACTGGCAGAACTGATTTATTTTTTTGATAAACAAGTAATTGATGGCATTACGAATGGTGTTGGTATTCTAAATTTATTTTTAGCAGAAATTTTAAAATATATGGGCGGAGGCCGAATCTCTTCTTATCTCTTCTTTTACTTATTTTATGTATCCATTTTTCTTTATTTTTTAATTTACTAAATTGAATTTACTATCTTCTAAATTTAAATTCTTCTGAACTTTTTTCTAGTTGTTTAAAAATGGGTTCAAAAAAAGAAGAAAGTTGTCGGGGAGAACCAAAAGGTAATTCAGCTTCCATTCCCCAAACTGTTAAAAAACAAAAATTTTGTTTTTTACCTTTCTTTTTCATGGAATCTCTAGGATGTGATTGTAGTTTAGATCTGTGCCACGGTTTCAGACAGAAAGGAAATAAGATCTTTATCTGAATACCGTCGCTTAACCAATTTTTAGGAAATTCCGTTTCTGATAATTGAACACCGTTATAGGTGCATTTAACATGCATTTCTCTGCTCCAATCTTCCAAATCCTCATGCCACTCGGGGGATTGAAATACTAGTATACGCCCAACATTTTTGGCTATTATCAACGAGGGAAGTACTAGATTTTTTCTAAGAATTGATTGGGTTATTAACATAGAACCCCTTATTGCTTGAGCAAA